ATATATATTGGACCTTATGAGGCAATTATAAACTCTGGGAGACAATTCGAATTGATCAATAAAAATAGATTTCAATGCTATTTTGTTTTTTCCGACTTTATCTAATTTATTGTGAAAAGTAAAGGGGGATAAAGGAACCATATGTTGGTTGTCCTCTAAAAGTAAGTTTTCTTCTTCCTTATATAAAAAGGGAATAAATAAATCAATCAAATTCCGGGAGGCTTCATGAAGTGCTTCTTTCGGAGTTAAACTGCCATTTGTCCATATTTCGAGAAAGAGTATCTCTTGTTTTTCATTCCCATTTCCATAGGAATGAATACTATGATTCACGTTTCGAACAGGCATGAATACAGCATCTACAGGATAACTTCCATCTTGAAAGTTATGTGGCATCTTTATAAGATATCCGCGATTTCTTTCAATTTCTAATCCAATACGTAAATTTATTGGTTCTGTCAAGCTAGCTATATGTTGTGTATTGTCGACAATTTCTACATAAGGTGGTAAGATGATATCTCGAGCAGTTACATATCCAGGACCTCTAACACAAATAGACGCGTCACAAGTTCCATATAGATTACTTCTCAATACAATTTCTTTCAAATTCATTATAATTTCGTGGGCCGATTCTTGAATACCCGTTATAGTAGAATATTCGTGGGAGACGTTCTCAGATTTTACACGTGTGATACATGTTCCTTCTATTTCTCCAAGCAAAGCTCTTCGCATCGCAATGCCTATTGTGTCGGCTTGTCCTTTCATAAGTGGAGACAGAATAAATCGACCATAATAAAGGCGTTTACTGTCTGTTCTTGATTCAACACACTTCCACTGTAGTGTCCGAGTAGATACTGTTACTTTCTCTCGAACCATAGTAATAATATTTTTTTTGATTGAATTATTTATTTCTCTTGTTTCTCTTGAAATTTCTTCACTGTTTATTTCTATACACGTCTTTTTTTCGGAGGTCTACAGCCATTATGTGGCATAGGGGTTACATCCCGTACAAAAGTTAATAGTATACCACTTCTACGAATAGCTCGTAATGCGGCGTCTCTTCCGAGACCGGGACCTTTTATCATGACTTCTGCTCGTTGCATACCTTGATCTACTACTGTACGAATAGCAACTGATGCTGCAGTTTGAGCGGCAAAGGGTGTCCCTCTTCTTGTACCCTTGAATCCACAAGTACCGGCCGAGGACCAGGAAACCACCCGACCTCGTACATCTGTAACTGTAACAATGGTATTATTGAAACTTGCTTGAACATGAATAACTCCCTTTGGTATTTTACGTGCACTTTTACGTGCACCAATACGTACATTTCTACGTAAACCAGTTCTCGGTATACCTTTTGCCATATTGTATCATCTCATAAATATGAGTCAGAAATATATGGATATATCCATTTCATGTCAAAACAGATTCTTTATTTGTATTTGTACGCTGAGCTCTTTAGTGAGTCTGATTATCCCTTTATCCTTGTCTTTGTTTATGTCTCGGATTGGCACAAATTACTCTAATGCGACCCCGTCTACGGATTAGTCGACATTTTTCACAAATTTTACGAACGGAAGCTCTTATTTTCATATTTGTCATTCCTTATCTTAATTCTGAATCTACTTCTCGATAGAAAATAGGTTTCTTGGAATTTTTTATCTTGAATCGTATTGAATAAAAATCACCTAATCCTTCAAATCTTTGTTTCGGAGTCGATAAATTATACGTCCTCTGGTTGAATCATAACGACTTACTTCAATTTTGACTTTATCTCCGGGAAGTATCCGTATAAAACTACGCCGGATCTTTCCCGAAACATAACCTAGAATCAGATCCTCATTATCTAAACGAACCCGGAACATGCCATTGGGAAGCGATTCAGTAATTAAACCTTCATGAATCCATTTTTGTTCTTTCATTCCAGGTAAAGCCCCCTTGAGGTATCAACTAATGGAGGAGAAACGATATTAGACAACTCACCCCCTTATCTTTTTTTTTTTTACAAATAGGAAGAGGTTTCGGATTTCATTTGGATATTAAATGGATTACCATATATAACATAAAATTTCTCCGCCGATTCCTTCTAGTCGAGCCTCCCGATCTGTCATTATACCCCGAGAAGTAGAAAGAATTACAATCCCTATCCCACCTAAAATTCTAGGAATTCGTTGAGAGTTAGAATAAATTCGTAGACCGGGTCGGCTGATCCGTTTTAAATTTAACAAATTCCTATAGGGTCTTTTCCTATTCCTGCTATGTCGCAGGGTTAAAACTAAAAAATTTTGGTTTTTTTCTCGATGTTTTCTGACGTTTTCGATAAAACCTTCTCGGAAAAGTATTTTAACAATATTTTCGGTAATATTAGTAGATGCTATGCGAACAACTCTTTTTCTATCCATATCAGCATTTCGTATAGAGGTTATTATCTCAGCAATAGTGTCTCTACCCATGATGAACTCAAACTTTTGGTGTCTCAAAATTGGATATAATTAACATGTTTTTTTATTGGTTTATGAATATAAAAATTTTAAGGTATATACGCGAAACACAAGCTACGAATTAATCTAGTTCTTAAACTATTTCTTTTCAAATACCCCAAAAATATCAGATCTCTTTTTATTTTATAATACTTCTATAATACTTCGGGAGCTAATGAAACTATTTTAGTAAAATTTAATTGTCTCAATTCGCGGGGGATTGCCCCAAAAATGCGCGTTCCTTTTGGGTTTCCTTCTTGATCAATTACAACTGCAGCATTGTCATCATATCGTATTATCATACCGCTGTCACGTTTAAGTTCTTTACAGGTACGAACAATTACAGCTCTGACTACTTCTGATTTTTCTAGGGGCATATTTGGTACTGCTTCTTTGATCACAGCAACAATAACGTCACCAATATGAGCATATCGGCGATTACTAGCTCCTATGATTCGAATACACATCAATTTTCGAGCCCCGCTGTTATCCGCTACATTTAAATAGGTCTGAGGTTGAATCATATAAATTTTTGAGTCTATTCTTCCAATGCAAAGGATGAAAAAAAATAAAAGAAATATTGTTTGTCTAAGTCTAAAAAAAGAAACCTGCGATTTTGTTTCATCCCCAAGACTCATTTCTGTCGGTTCTATATTTTTATCCCGAAATAATAAATTGAGTTCGTATAGGCATTTTGGATGCTGCTATTAAAATAGCCCTTTTAGCTATATTTTCGGTTACTCCACCCATTTCATATAGTATTCGCCCCGGTTTAACAACAGCTACCCAATATTCAGGGGATCCTTTCCCTGAGCCCATACGTGTTTCAGCAGGTCTTACTGTAACTGGTTTATCTGGAAAGAGCCGGACCCATATTTTTCCACCACGGCGTGCATTTCGTGTCATTGCTCGGCGACCTGCTTCGATTTGTCTCGATGTGATCCAAGCGGGTTCAAGTGCTTGAAGAGCATATTTACCGAAACAAATATGATTACCTCGATAAGATATTCCCTTCATTCTTCCTCTATGTTGTTTACGGAATTTAGTTCTTTTGGGGTTATAGTTGATGGTTGTTTCGGAATTTCATCTCTACTACAGAGCTGGACGTGAGAGTTTCTTCTCATCCAGCTCCTCGCGAATAAAAGGATTCAAAATGGAATTTCAATTAATTTGAATAGCTATTAGAACATTTTTAGAAAAGATTTTATTTTTTTCTAACGTCCTAATAAATCTTTATTGTCTTTTGTCCTTTATCCGAGTTTATCAATTCAAAAAAAGAAAGTTTTCGCGGGCGAATATTGACTCTTGCAATCTCTATTTCAGTCCTAGCACTTGTTCGTCACTTTTCCGAATAGATGAATTAATTTCCGGTTCATTTCGCCATCCTAACTAGTGAATTATTAAGATTCATTTGTTTAATAAAATCTTTTGCATTCACAGGTTCCTTCGTTTCCACCACTTCGTACTAAATGATTAGGTCAGAATTCTACAACGGAGCTCATAATCCAATTTATTCTTGAGTCAACCTTCTTAGTCTTTATTGACTCGAAGCTCTTGAGTTTTTTCTTCTCTTCTATCAGAAATTCCTTGAAAATTTCATTATGTATGAATCAATTAGTATTGATGCTTTATTACATTGTCTTTTATGAGATAACCCACAGACCTTCCATATTAGAATTCTATATCATTGATATTCTTTTTCTCTCTTTCTCTCATCCTTCCATTTATCCACACCTTTCTTCTGTAATTTTGCTTTAAAAAAGTTTAATTATTTCAGTTGCTACAAAGATATGACTTATTTAACATATCTTGACTGGTTCTTTAGATCCAGATAATATGAAGTGATGAATTGGTTTTCATACTATCGGGTCGGTCTTTTGTAACCCTAACCCTAAAAAAAAACCAACGAGTCACACACTAAGCATAGCAATTATATCAAAAGGTCAATTGAATTTTTATTCAACCCTATAGAATTAAGAATTAGTTTGATTGGTAGGAAAAAGAATGAACGAGTTTCTCCCTTTTTCCTTCTATCAATAGATAGAAGGAAAAAACAATGAAAGTTTTCTTATTCCTCTTCCTTGTCTATAAAAATCCAAATTTTGATGCCCAAAACCCCATAGATAGTCCGAACTGTATAGGAACAATAATTTATTTTAGCTCGAATGGTTTGTAGGGGAACCCTGCCCTCTCTGATCCATTCGACACGGGCAATTTCTTTTCCGTCGATACGCCCTGCAATTTGTACTTGAATTCCTTTTGTATCCGCTTGTTCAGTTAATTCAATAGCCTTTTTCATTGCTTTTCGAAATGAAACTCTATTTTTTAATTGTCCGGCTATAAATTCTGCAAGAATATTAGGGTTCCCGTAAGGTTTTGCAATTCTTGTGATAGCAATGTTAAGTTTTCGATTCACATAATGAAATTTTTTTTGTAGATTCATTTGTAATTCTTCGACCCCTCGCGGTCTACTTTCTATTAATAACTTTGGGAATCCCATAAAGATTATGACCTGGATCAAAT